CTTTTCTTTTAACAATAAAAAAAGATTTTTTATCCATCGAACCCCGAAGGAAGATCTTTCTTTGATGAAACGTTTTCTATTTTTTTTTTTCTATTGTTTTTATAATTGATCAGGCATACCTATACTGCAATAAGATGAAGACTGCAATACTATGAATGACTCGCTATTTACTCGTTTTCTAGGTCATAATCATAAGATTCTTTAGGAGAGATGGCCGAGTGGTTCAAGGCGTAGCATTGGAACTGCTATGTAGGCTTTTGTTTACCGAGGGTTCGAATCCCTCTCTTTCCGTACCTTCCTTCACCTAATTCACGAACATTACTCACTGAAATGTATCAAATAAAATAAGAACAATTACCGGTCACTTACCTTTTTGGATCGAATTTTAAAGATTCGAATTTGCTCTATTTTCCAATTGTGGAAAACTGGGGAAATTCCCTTGGTTGACCCCGGTAAGAGAATGGGGATTTGTTGTTGTTGTTGTTGTTGTTGGAACTTCCATTTTTTGGATGGAATTTTTTATATTTTTTGAAAAGGCTTTTTCGCGGACTCCTCGTTCATTTACCCAACCGCCGGTTGGGTAAATGCCTTTCAGTTTTTCGATGATCAACTATTTTATTTATAATTGAATTAATTATTGAATAACCTGCTTTTTTGGCTAAGTTTGCTCATTGCTGGGTTGATAAAGAAGTAAGCGTTTCAACGGGCTCTCCCAAAATCGTTTGGGCTTGATTTCCGGGCATCTTGGCGACGGCACTCTCCACCTCGTAGAGCTGAGGAAATTCTATGTCTCTATAAAATAGAGAATCTATCCATGACTGACAATTATAATCAAACTCACGTAGTAAGTTAAGCAACTCATGTAGTTCTTGATCTACATAGAATCTAAACCAAAATTAGAAATTCGGTTCTAATTTGACGAATGAATGGAATGGGAGATAGTTTATTCTCCTATTCGCGCATACACGCACCATCTGTATCCTGCTGTGTTGGACCCTCATCGCCATCCGTTTCATGTCTTTTGACAATTCCTCTCGTTCTTCTCGGATGCTCTTTTGAGCGAGCCGATCTTCAAGGGGTTCGATCCGGGCTAGGGGGAACCAAGGCTTAGTCCTGGATTGTGGCTCCCCGCGGCCAAAACCTTCGGTGAGAATCCAAACACTAAGCTGATATAACCAAAAGAAATAAAAATCAATTTTTCTAATAGATTTCTTTTTTTCAATTAAAATGACATTCATTACTATAACGATACGAAATCGTCTAGTAAATTTAGGAGGATACTTCATTGAAACCTCCTAAAATTTGTATTTTTCGATTACTCGATTCTATTTATTACTTTATGATATATATGATATATCGAATTACGATTTTTGAATTGGAAATTTACATTAATGAAAAATTAGGGCTATACGGACTCGAACCGTAGACCTTCTCGGTAAAACAGATCAAACTTATTATTATCAAAATGATTCGAACTGTTTCAAAGACCCAACGTGCATTTTTTTTTGCATTGGGCTCTTTCATCAACTGATATAAATATCAGCGAGTCCGCCATCCTTTTTCTTAACAGAAAGATAACGAGATGGCTCCGCGTGCTCTGACTCTTTATTTTTATTCAGTAGCAATACCAAAGTGTTTCAAAAAAGAGTTATCTTGACGTAGGTCTGCCTTCGGCCTATATCAACCTAAGTTAAATGGAGTCTCTATCGCTCTGCCCAAAGCATCAAATATGAAACTTCATACACCTTCAAGTTCATAGGACAAAAAGAGATTTTTTTGAGGTACTTATACTCATTATGCCTAGCATTGAATGGACTGAATATTCACCTTATCAATTATCAAATCAATGATGGGTTCTATTTCTTGGCGCCTAAATTGGGACCTCAATTGGACCAACCAACCATTTGTCAGGCTATTGTTCTCTTGTTCCTTCGAATCCATGGAGTAAGACGTCGACTTTTTACTAAGATAAATTCTGTTGATTACATGATGGACTCCTCTGAAAAAACATTGGCGCGCGTGTAAACGAGGTGCTCTACCAACTGAGCTATGGCCCTTGTGTTTGTGATAAATATTTTATCATTATATAAATTCTTGTCAAGGTGAGTATTGCATAATCTGACATGATAGCTCTCTGATCTGTTTCCTGTCAAGGGTATTGCTTATAAATAAGATTCCATCTATAATCTATCAATGTGACGGGTTCCTTTTTTTTTTTCTTTATGATAATAAATGACCTACTTAACCCAGCGGTTAGAGTATTGCTTTCATACGGCAGGAGTCATTGGTTCAAATCCAATAGTAGGTAGAACTTATTAGATACCGCACAGCCAATGGTATCTAATAAGTATTTCTACCCACCTTCTTTTTTTTTTTGATTTATTTTGTATCTTTTCCATACCCTACTACTTCTTATTTTTTCTATTTTTTGAGTTGTTTCTTGTTGCACCAAAATCTGATTACACTTGATTGGATTCAATCGGTAGAATCCAAATAGAATATGGTGTATAATCAAAATTTCTTTTTCTTTATTCTTCTATATTCTATTCGGACGCACCAACAACTAGTTATAAAATTGTATTGATAGCCTCGACTCGCGTCCTAGCTCGTCGGAGAGCTAAATTTGCCTCAATTGTTTGTCTCTTGCCTTCAGCGCTACTTAAATTAGCTTCAGCTATTTCAAGAGTTTGTTGAGCTTCTTGCGGATCAATGTCACTGCCCCTCTCTGCATCATTTACTAAAATGGTTATTTCATTATTGCCTATTCTAGCGAAACCGCCCATCAGAGCTATTGTTAACCATTGGTCGTTAAGACGTATTCTCAAAATTCCTATATCTACAGCCGTGGCAATAGGTGCGTGATTTGGTAATACACCAATTTGGCCGCTATTAGTCGATAAAATTATTTCTTGCACTTCCGAATCCCAAACAATTCGATTAGGGGTCAGTACACATAGATTTAAGGTCATTTCTTCAATTTGCTCTCCACATCTAAGTTCATAGCCTTCGCGGTAGCTTCATCGATATTACCTACCAAATAAAAGGCCTGTTCCGGAAGACCATCTAATTCCCCGGAAAGGATCAGTTGAAAACCCCTAATTGTTTCTGTTAGACCAACATATTTTCCTGGAGAACCGGTAAAAACTTCTGCTACGAAGAAGGGTTGTGATAAGAAACGCTCAATTTTTCGTGCTCTTGCTACGGTTAAACGATCCTCTTCGGACAATTCGTCCAACCCAAGGATAGCTATAATGTCCTGAAGTTCTTTGTAACGTTGTGAAGTTTGCTTAACTTTTTGCGCAGTTTCATAATGTTCCTCACCAACAATTCTAGGTTGGAGCATAGTTGATGTTGAATCTAAAGGATCTACTGCTGGATAGATACCTTTTGCAGCGAGTCCTCTTGATAGTACGGTAGTAGCATCTAAATGCGCAAATGTTGTGGCAGGAGCGGGGTCCGTCAAATCGTCCGCAGGTACATAAACGGCTTGAATAGAAGTTATGGATCCCTCTTTGGTAGAAGTAATTCTTTCTTGCAAAGAACCCATTTCTGTACTAAGAGTGGGTTGATAACCTACAGCGGAAGGCATTCTTCCTAATAAAGCGGATACTTCGGATCCTGCTTGGACGAAACGAAAAATATTGTCGATAAATAGAAGTACGTCCTGTTCATTAACATCCCGGAAATATTCCGCCATGGTTAGGGCAGTCAAGCCAACTCTCATACGAGCTCCCGGCGGTTCATTCATCTGACCATAGACTAGAGCGACTTTTGATTCCGCAATATTTTGTTCATTAATCACCCCAGATTCTTTCATTTCCATGTAAAGATCATTTCCTTCACGAGTGCGTTCGCCCACTCCGCCAAATACGGATACACCTCCATGAGCTTTTGCAATGTTGTTGATCAATTCCATGATGAGTACGGTTTTACCCACTCCGGCCCCCCCGAATAGCCCGATTTTTCCTCCACGACGATAAGGAGCTAAAAGATCCACTACTTTAATCCCCGTTTCAAAAATAGATAATTTTGTATCTAACTGTATAAAGGCAGGCGCAGATCTATGAATAGGAGATGTTGTGCGAGTATCTACAGGACCCAAATTATCAACAGGCTCTCCAAGAACGTTGAAAATTCGTCCGAGAGTCGCCCCACCAACTGGAACACTTAGAGGAGCTCCTGTATCAATCACTTCCATTCCTCTCATCAGACCATCTGTAGCACTCATAGCTACAGCTCTAACTCGATTATTTCCTAATAATTGCTGTACCTCGCAAGTTACATTAATTTGCTGGCCAACCGTATCTTGACCTTTAACTACCAAAGCGTTGTAAATATTAGGCATCTTGCCCGGTGGAAAGGATACATCCAGTACCGGACCAATGATTTGAGCAATACGCCCCAGGTTTTTTTCTTCAAGAGCGGAAACCCCAGGACCCGAAGTAGAAGTAGTAGGATTGATTCTCATAATAATAAAGTATTATATGTCGAAATTTTTTTTGCAAACAAAAATAAAAAAATGTCCGATAGCAAGTAGATCGGTTAATTCAATAAGAAATGGGAATTAGTACTCGATTTCGTTGGTACTATCCAACCGAATCCAATTCAATTGTTTACTCATTCAATGAGTGCATTTTCAAACTTAACCAACCCATTTTAAAAAATAAATATAAATATATTATTAATATAATATATATCAAAGTAGATGAATAAGAATTCAGAATTATATATGCGGAGATGTTGTATTTCTCTATCATTATAGACAATCCCATTCATATTATCTATGGAATTCGAACCTAAACTCTATTTATGATTCATCATTTTTATGACATTGGCCGTTGTTTCTTATTTCATCATTTCTATTTACACTTATTTATTCTTTGAATAAAAAAAGAAATCAAATTATTTATACCTTTTTGTTGATTGATAAATTCCGCATATTCATATTACTATTCTATTTACTATTCTATTTTCACATCTAGGATTTACATATACAACTA